CAGGAGCGCGGTATTTTGCATTTACAAAGAAGTTTTTTCCTAATGTAAGTAGTTGTCGGTAAACCGGAGAGTTGGCCGCATTCTCCGCCCCCAAGGAGGCCAACTTCTGTTCTAGAAGTGGGATTTTGAATTCGGCACCCCTGCCCCTGGGTGGTTGCAGAAAGTCCCGAATGAGCCTATTTCGATGGTTAATCCACACGGGATTCGTGGGATTTAATTGGCTCATTCGATGAAAAATCTGGTTTTTTAGCTCCAAAATGCGTTCCACCTCAAAATCCGAAACTTCGGAATTTCTCCGGCCCATTCGATAAAAACGGAGCCTATTCCGCATGGAGTCTTTTACAGACTCCATATCGGGTTCGGGAAGGTCAGCCCCCCGGTTTGCCACCTCGGGGTTTGGCTGGATGACTTCGTCGTCGGCATTTGGACCATCATCGGCTAATACGCCTATATCGAAAGAGGTCCACCCCCCGCTGCTGCTCCCGGGGTTTCCAGACATCCCCCCGCCGCTGCTCCCGCCCGAGCTAGGAAGAAAAGGAGCGACAGCTCCGGCCAGTTCATTCATAGTAAAATTCCTTAGGAGATAGTACAACTTCACTCCTATGAAAAAACCTAAAACTAACAAATAGATAGGGGGGAGTTTTCGCTGTACAAACTTGAATAAAATGTACAGATGCGGAGAAATTCCGAGGATCATGGATTCTAGAACAATCATTCTTTTTACTTTGACTTCTTTTTGTCTGCTCTTTTCCTCTAAAAACGAGGAGAGACTTGTAAGGCAAGTTTGGTTTTTCCAAACAGAATGAAGCTTATGTCGAGACGGAACACGAAGTCAATCATGATTAGCTTTCGAGAAAACTTTTGAACAGGAAGTCTTTAATGTCTCTTTCGAGTGATGAACCAGGCGAAGAATAGAATCCTTCGTTGCTGGATTCAAGGTTTGGTAAGAAGTTTAATCAGAAGTTCAATCGAGATGCTTTTCTTACGATGCAAGTTGTAGTAGTTTCAGAGGCAGGACTCGAACCTGCATTCATCTGTTCATTCTCATGAGCCAGAGAAGAATTCCAGTTATCCTCTGATTTAAGATTCTCCCTTCTTCGGGAAGGGTGCCAAAGTGGTCAAATTCTTGTGATGGAAGTTTCGTCTTTTGCTTTTCTTATGATGAAAGTTGAGTGCTTTGTTGTTTCAAATCCGAGTAACTGAGAATAAACTGAGAATAAGAAGGGAAGGAAGTCTGGACTAAGATCCTGAGGGGAAAGGTGGGTAGAAAGTGTCTCCCTCGTTGACGTTGCTTGCATGAATGTGATCTATCTTCGGCCAATGGCCAAACAAAGGATATGAACTCGCGTGTAATAGTCTACTGCATTCCCGATTAGTGCACTCGTTCGTTCGGACTCACTTGGTTCTATCTATTGCCTTCATTCCGCGATTCGCGGTTCTCTCAAGTAGCACTCAACTGTCTTCTCAAGAGCAGCCTTTCTTGGGTCTTTCCTTGGGTTTTCGGTAAGGACTTGCTCCTAATATTCATATGGGTATCCCCTTGATGCGGTACACGGAACATAAAACACAATCTTTGTCAAAAGCGTAGAAAACTTTCACTTTCTTTGCCGAATTTCCCTGGGTGAACATTGAGCCCTATCCGAGCAAGAGTCTTAAACAAGCAAAGCGGGACTGATTCATGCTATTGGTCATAGGAGTTTGACTACTTTTTTCCGTTTAGAACGAATCAAGGAAATCCGCAAAAGCAAGAAGACGTCAAAAGGATCTCATGCTTATAGCAATTCTCGCTTACTGGCAACAAGGCTATTTGGGCCATATCGCGCCTTTCCTGCTCTATGCGCCTTCCTTCCAAGGACCCTTCTGTCCAATAATGAGAAAACAGTACTTACTGCTTGCCGTATTGGGCGTACTCTATTCCGCCTACAGACAAGGCCTATACTTAGCTTCCTTCATACCAGGGGATGAATCAAATATTCAATCAAACCGGATCACCTCTCATCTTTCTATTTATAAGCCACAGCTGACTTCGACGTTTCCAATTTACCATAGAATATCCGGGGGCTTTCCTATTTTTAGATCGGATTAGTAATAGTTTGGTGAAGTCAAAAATATCGAAATCTCGTAAGAGAAATCGAAATAGCGAAATAGTGAGTGGCCGAGGGATAGGCCGACATCCGACTTCCCAAGATTGGCAGGGATTGATGAAAAAGAGGGGAAGCAAAGAAAGAACTCCAAGCTGCGTAACCCCTGTCTCGACTAGACCTTTCGCCAAGCTGTCCGATAGAAATTCCGACCGCCCTTAAGACTTAAGAATAGGCTGATGCCAGATCGTTGACCAGCAGAAGCTTATTTAAACTATTCACACAAAGGGCGTAGCTCAATCCGAGGACTGGTGTAGTTTTTACTGGATAGCAAGAAAGAAGGGCTCTGGCGCTGGATTCTCTCCGGTTAGATGGGTTTGTAGATACTGGTTTTGGTGTAGAGGAAAAGACTTTGTTTG